AGAATTGGAAAAAAAAATATCGGATTTTTAATGTATTTCATCAATCTAAGTGGAATAAACAAACTGGATTCCTTGTTGGTTAGTCAAATTCCAACGAAAACCACATAATTGAAAGAAATGAAATGTCCGAATTTGAGATTTATATGATCAATAAACTAAGGTTTTGTTGTTATCGACCATGGAATTCGACAGAACCAATGAGAAATAGATACGAATAAAGCAGGATTAAGGGGGGAAATAAAAAAATAGTAGAGAAAAGTTATACAAAGTTATATACAAATCACTACCCCCCCTTGGTATTTCTTTAATTGAATTTCGTTTGATTAGGTCGAAGTTCCTTAAAAACTTCTGCCTTCTTTAAAATATCCTGAACAGTTCCTGTAGGTTGAGCACCCTTTTCAAGGAAATATAGAATAGCAGGAACATTTAAATAAGTTTGATTCTTCAGTGGATCATAAAAACCCACTTTTCGAAGATCTTTTCCTTCTCTTCGGGATCGAACATCAATTGCAACGATTCGATAGACGGCTCATTGGGATAGATGTAGATGAACAATACCCCCCCTAGAAACGTATAGGAAGTTTTCTCCTCGTACGGCTCGAGAAAAAATGATTTGATTCGAAGTTTTGTCTATGTATGGAATTCTAATAAATGACAAATGAGCCTATAAAATCAATTAGACTATGATTTAAGTCTTTTTTTTCTTCTTCCTTCCTGAAAATGAAAAATAAACCATTCGTACTCATAACTCAAGTTGGATAACTCTCAAATAGCTTAAAGGAAAAAATCTTTAATAAATTTCATTTATTGAGTGGTCTTTACCCCCTTTTGTTTGTCTCGTTTAAAATTCTATTTTGATTCTTCAGTCTGATCCAGTTATTGAGACTATCGAGACAATTAAAAGGGTGTTTCCTTGTTCTGGGATCCTTTATCTTTGTTTTAAATCATTGGGTTTAGACATTACTTCGGTGCTTCTTAATCCTTTCAAAATGGCAGCAACATACCCTTTTTTGTGATTTCTCTTTCTATCAAAGAATCCTACGGACAGTTGATTCCCGCGTGATACACTTTGGATCGAAAACGTTTGATCAATTCCAACAGGTTTTGCTTTTGAATTGGAAACTTGCTCAAATTGGATCCTTTCCATTTCTATCTCGAAGATATATTTACGAAGTTGTTCCAATTTATTGATTGGCATTAACCCTAGATCCTTGCCCCCGAGAAATGAATTAATCCTTTCCACTCGAGCTCCATCGTGGACTATTTACAACCCAACAAAAAGCAAAAAACGAAGGGTTCAAGTGGAACAGAACAAACGATGTCGAGCCAAGAGCACCTTCATTCCTATATAAATATAAAATAGCGGATGTAAAAATCCACAACGGATCTGTCCTTCAAGTCGCACGTTGCTTTCTACCACATCGTTTCAAACGAAGTTTTACCATAACATTCCTCTAATTTGGAACCGGTATGGAATTGATTCAATCATGGAATCATGAATAGTCATTGGTTCAGTTGTACATAGACATCGCGTAATCTATACTTTTTCTTCTATATATGATATGTGTAAAGATTTTTCTGAAGAAGTCTTAGCAAGACACCATCTTTAACATATATATATATAGAAATAGAAATAGATAAACGAATAAATAAGTTCTTTTGAAGTCTGCTACTTCAAGTGACTCAATAGGATAGATTGACCTATTTCCTACTTTTTGAGTACCAAAGATTCAACTTACAAGGAATCATTCAAAATAGTTATTAAAACTATTTCGAATGGAAAAAGGTTCCTATTTAGACATCATTAAAAGATAAGTCTTTTTTTTTTTTTTAATTGACCCATCACTGATTTCAAATAGATAAATAGATCACAGAAAAGAAGAAAGAAATCCCATTTTTTTTCATGAGATGGATAAAAAAACTGATGTAAGGTAAGATTTGAATCTTTATTCTTTTCATCTGATTGCGAAAATCCAAATCGAAAAAATCGAGAGGGGTTTTCGTATCTATCAGATAGACTGAACAATTGGTCACTGTTATAGATATTCTATAATACTTAATTTAACTAATTTTAGTTTAAAAAATTTAAGGGATCCCAAACCTTTTTCACAAAAACCGAAAGACTATTGTCATTGAAATAGAACGATACATATAAGCTAAACATTTCATCATTTTATATGCATTTTGTTTAACATGGGGTTGAGTAATATTTCAATAATCGAATCTTGTCATAAAGTGAATAAAAGGGATAGGATAAATCACCCCTGCCTCAATCCAATCGTTACATAGATTTACAATTCTTCATTATAGCCAAACAAAAAAAATACCTAAATAAAATAAAAAAACGAGATTCAAAGAAAATACATCGATTCCATAACATATAAACATATATAAATATGTTATTTGATCATTTGTTAATGAGATTTGGACAGATACAGATATTTAAATTAATACTGATTATCTCCTATCCACTCCCCTATTCTTTCTATGGGAATGATAGAGCAAAAAAAAAGGAATCCTGATCCGGTATGGGAAATGACTTGTCTAGTTACAAAGACAAACAATAAGTCCAAATTTAGTCAAGCTTTAGTCTAACCCACTAAGAGACTTAGTCCTATTGATTGAATTTAATTAGTATCAAGAACTCGCTCTTGTTTCGAATTCAGAGATCTCGAGAAAAATCTAATTACTAATTAGACTCCCTCATTTACGGGATAAATAATAAGAGATAGGGAATATAGATTCTTTTGCATCTCGATTCAAAATACATCCATCGTTGAAAATTCAAATAGATATGGGATGGAAAGTTTTTCCAAGTAACTAACTTCCCTAAATATCAAAGGGAATGAACATATGATGAAAAGCCCACCCAACTTTTTTGAATTCAAACTCTTTTGTTTTGATCCATGTTCTCATCTTACCTGATAAAAAATAGATTCAGGTCCAGATGCGTGTCATTTGAACTCGATTCAGTTCAGTTTGTGAAAAAAGATATGATTCATATAAGATATAAAAGAATCACATTCCATCTAAAATTAGACTTTAAACAGAAAGTTGTTCAAGAAAACAATCTTTATTCTAAAATTATAAAAAAATGGATATGGCTCTGGGACGGAAGGATTCGAACCTCCGAATAGCGGGACCAAAACCCGTTGCCTTACCACTTGGCCACGCCCCATTATCAATTTATAATCTACACTAAGAAAAATAATATTGTTATTGGTTGTTTGTCAACTCCAGTCCAAATATCTATAGAATAGATTATTACTAGGATTTTAATCCATATAGATATAGAATTCAACTTAATTTATTGATCATTACATATAATTCAATTAAGATATTGTATGAAAGTATGATTTCTTCTATTCTCCTTTGAGAATTGGAGGATTTTTGATTGGGTGGGTTCAAAGAAAAAGAAGGATTTTTTGTATACCTTACTTCCTTTCTTCCTTTTTCCTTATATCAATAACTCAATCAAAATGAAATTATCTCCAAGAACAAAATGTCTGTTATGCTTAATATCTTTAGTTTGATCTGTATTTGTCTTAATTCTGCCCTTTATTCGAGTAGTTTTTTCTTCGGCAAATTGCCCGAAGCCTATGCTTTTTTGAATCCAATCGTAGATGTTATGCCAGTCATACCTTTGTTTTTTTTTCTCTTAGCCTTTGTTTGGCAAGCTGCTGTAAGTTTTCGATGAGATCCTTAATAATATCCTAGAAGATTCATGATTTCTTCGAGAAAAAATTCTCTAACAATTGATAAAATCAGATAAGTTTTAGAGTCTGAACCCTCGATTCACACATTGAAATTCTTGGATAGTCGCCATAAATCCGGCTTACCCCATTTCCTCCTTTTTTTGACCCTTTTCCAGTGAAAGACCCTAACCCTATTATATTAATTATAATTATATTAGGGTCTCCCACAATATCCAATTTGGATATGAAAGAAATTTTTGTTAATGAAAAACTCTTATTCCAAATAAATTTCTGACAATTCATTTCTATTTCTAGAAAAACCTCATTTCTTGGTGTCAAAATAGGATATGTGGTAGAAAAATGGAAGATCTATTCTCTTTTTTTTTTCCAAAAAAAAAATCATCTTGGAGATTGTGTAATGCTTACTCTGAAACTCTTCGTTTATACCGTAGTGATATTTTTTGTTTCTCTCTTCATCTTTGGATTCCTATCTAATGATCCAGGACGTAATCCTGGACGTGAAGAATAAAATCCAAAGGGTTTTTCCTTGGTTAATTTTCAAATTTTCTTAGGATTTTATCTATTCCACACGTTTAACTAAGATTTCAAAAATTTGAAAATTAAATAAATAAATCAAGTCATCAACGGAACCGGAAAGAGAGGGATTCGAACCCTCGGTACGAATAACTCGTACAACGGATTAGCAATCCGACGCTTTAGTCCACTCAGCCATCTCTCCCAATTGAAAAAGAGAATTACTACATTATACATAATGTAAGGAGTCTTTCTTTCTCTATTCTATAGAGATATACAAATCAGGAATTTCTTTTAGATTAGATAATTAGATAAAGGAAGGGCTCGAACGAGCCTATAAATAAAAATAAAAAAATAAAAATAAAGAAAAAAAAAAAGAAGACATCTTTGTGTTGATTTTGTTCGAAAGGCCCTTCTTATTCTGATGGCCTGGCCTGGTCAGTACCTAGCCGGGCCCCTTTTTTTGTTCCAACGAATTATAGATAAATAATGATTTATTTGATTTGAAAACAAAAATGCTTTTTATTTATTATATTCAATTGAATATAAAATATTCAAGCAACAACAAAAAAAAGAAAGACTATTTACATTCTTTTTATTTTTCTATTTGAATTTTCGTTTCATTTTCGGAACTAAAAAAGAAACTATCGATTTTTCCACAATGCATTTTTCTGTTATGATTTTAGTGTTTTTTGTGATCCGTAGCTATCAAAACTTCTTCAGCAAAAGATAAAACTTTAGTTATTTAATTTAAATAAAATGAACCCTCCT